CTGGTCCTCGAGGTATAATATCAACCACCTGATGTCCGTCCGATGCATCAATTATAGTTATTTCATATCCCCCCTTTTCTTTACGTACTATTTTGCTTACTATACCTGCTGATGTAGCATTATAGACTGTATTGTTACTTTTGCTTCCATCAGGATAAATCTGTCCCCTTCCTCTGTTCCCACCTACATATATAGGATATTTTAAAAAGTGAACGTCTTTTTTCGTAGCAGGGTCGGGGGAAAGAATAGGAAAGACGATTTCACTATATTTCTGACCAGGAGCGGGACCTATCACAAGAATATTTTTTTTATTGGGACGATAATTCTGAAAAGACAGATTTCCCATCTTTTCTTTCACCTCAGGAGAAATGCGATCGGGAGGGGCTAATTCGAATCCTTCGGGTAAAATAAGAACAGCCCCCACATTCAAAGCTCCTTTTTTCCCATTAGCAAGAACTTGTTTCAGTTGCATATCATAAGGGATTCGAACAACTGCTTCAAATACAGTATCAGGAAGCACAGCTTGGGGAACTTCAATATCCACGGGCTTACTAGCTAAATGGCAATTGGCACATACAATTCGTCCAGTTGCTTCTCGTGGATTTTCATAACCCTGTTGTGCAAAAATGGGATATGCATTTGAAATAGATGCCCGAGTTATTACATATATCATGATCGATACAAAAATGGATCGAGTTATCTGTTCCTTTACCCCCAAAAAAGTATTTCTATTTTGCATGGTACAATCATTGATCACGGAATTTCTACAATAAATTAGAACAATAAATTAGATAGGTAGCTAATATAGTTCCCTACCCACGAATCTGCTATTATACTGGAATAATTGTAGTGGAATATAGTATATATAGGATAGGATGAATACCTTTAACATAACAGGTAGAAAAGAAATATAAAGAATAAGTAAGATTGAAAATGCTTTTTTTATACACGAAAAAAGATTATGTTATGATTTGATTGATATCGAGAGATCAAATGAGTTCTTCATTCATTCATTGAATGATAAATAATTACAAGTGAAGGAGATACGCGATTTAAATAATGGAAAATCCAATATTTCACAATTGTATCTAGAATAACTGGAAAAGTGGAAACAAGACCAGATACAATTTGATCGTTATGAGCCAATCCAAAATCGTTGTAGACTGAACCAATCATTAGTTCCCAACCATGGGTGGAGTGAAATCCGATCCATAAATCAGTGATTAAAAGAATCGAAAAAGCCTTTATTGTGTCACTTAAGTTATACAATAATTCCTGAATCCAAGAATTAAGAATGATAAGTTCTTCATTACTCAGAAAAAAATAACCACTTAGAATAACAAAACAGATTATATTTGTGGAGAAATGCAAAATGATATGGAGATTATATTCATTGTATGTTTTGATCAATTGTATTGTTTGCTTGTGTATTTCTATACGAAACTTTTGTATATGTGTCTCTGGGTTTTCTTTTATCATTTCGTCCAAGAGGAATAGTTCTTCTAGTTCTATGAATCTTTCTAGAACGTTTTTCTCTTGAATATCATTCAAAAAGGTTTCGGATTGCCCGCTATTCCACCAGTTAGTAATCCAAGGTTCCAGACTTTTATTAAACGAGAGAGAGACCCACCAGGGCAAAAATACTATAGATACAAGATATGGTATGGAAATCAATGCTTTCTTTTTTTTCATTTTTTATCTGGGAATTAATTGGTAATGAACTTACTTCAATCGTTGACTCTATCTGATATTTTTCTAAAGAACGGGTTATATAACAAGGTATCGAGCCTATGGATCTATTCTCATTTTTGTGTAAAAATTGAATCCTTGGATCTATAAAGAATAGAAAAATAGAATAAAACTCCTTTTGGATTCGTATGAAAAAAAATAAGAAAAGAAAATAGTATTTCCAGATAAGATATTTCAATTGGGGAAATTCGAACCAATTTCATCTTCATTTTTTCCTTTTTCTTTTGATGAATACTCAAAAACTACTTCAAGTAACGAAAGAAATATTATTTAGATTTCGAGACGAACCCCCCGATCAATGAATTTTTTCGAAATGTTTCACTTTCGCCACCTAAACACATTCCGGAAATAGGGTATCAATTCCAAATCTTGAACCTAAAAAGACGAATTTATTATTACGAAATAAATTTCGGATATATTTAAAGAATGGAGTTGGGCTCTGTACATATACAAAATAGTTTTGGTATACAAAAACTTATTCTTTTAAGAATATTTTCTTTTTTTTATAGTTAATTTCATTATAGTTACCCATATGGGTTCTACGCTTTTGTTTTATTCTAGGGAGCGCTACGCGCCAGCAGAACAGCAACATAAAATAGAATTTAATTTACTCGAATGAGCATTCTGAAGAAACTTCAGTTGTAGTAAATAAAAAGGGGTTAGCAAGTTTTTCCCTCATACTGAGAAATACAGTTATTTTTCAGTTTCTTTTTCCTTCAATCGGTACACGCAAGAAATAGGCCAATTCAGCAGCTTTTTGTTCAATTTCTCGTGGAGTAAAATTCTCATCAGTACGAGTCAAGGGAATGGCTCCTTGGCCTCTGATTTCCATATAAAGGACACGACGAGGATAAAGACCCTCTTTAACCTGCATTCTGATTGATTGGATATCTCGCATAAGGAAGCGAAGGAAGATGCGGCGATTTATTCCAGGAAATCCCCAACGAAAAATACACACTATTCCTTCTTTTCTATCGAATCGGTCATAACCACTACCTACATTCCACGAAATTGTGCACCACAAATAGGAGCTAATGAATAGTCCCGCAATCCCATAGAAAGACATGACAATACCTTGTGGAAAAAAAATGATTTGCTGAGATGGAAATACAGATATCAGATTCCTACCAAGATAACTGGAAGTTCCAACCACTAAGAATCCTAGTGAACCTAAAAAAAGGATACAGGCCCAGCAAAAATTACTTGTTTTTCGAGACCCCGTTATAAGTTCTATCCATATATGTTCTGATCGCCAGTTCATACTATATATACTAGATCCAGTTGTATTCGATTGGAATTGAGAGAATAAAATAATCCAAATGGAATTTGACTTTACTTTTCTTGATGCTGAAGTAACTCTCATCAACTAGCACTATTCTGATGCGAAGCATTAGTAGTAATTAATCAAATACATTAACTTGCAGCAGATATAATCTATCTACGTGGATAACAACATTTGTGTTCAGAAAGAGCCACATATCGTACCATATTACACTAAATAAATATCTGTATTATAATCTAGTCAGTGTTCAAATAAATTGATAAGATTTGTTCCCATCGTATCTAGACAATCTTATTTTTTTGGACATAAAGAGATAATGAAGCCATTGCAATTGCCGGAAATACTAGGCCTACTAAGGGCACAAAAATAGAGGGGAAGTTAAGATCTGTCATAGAATGGGTACCTCGATTTAATATTTGTACCTCTTATAAAGAGGTCTTATGATAACTATATCTATTATAAATAACAATAACTAGTTAATAAGTGCAAGGGATCTAATATAAAACTAAATTAAGTTACTTTTTACACGAATATAAAAGAGTTTCTTATCAGTTCACGACTCTAACTAACCTGATCCAACAAACAGGGATTCATAGTAAAAATGGGGTTCTCGGTAGATATAGAAATCATCTCTATTCTATATTTCTTCTTTCTATATTTTTCTATTTTATTTCTATATTTTCTATTTTTTATTATTGTCTGTATTGCTACCTAAGAATGTATTAATACCTAAGAAGGTGAGAGAAAATTTGTATTTTTCTTTTTCCCAATTCAATTGCTCAGGAAGAAAAAAATTCACCCTTTTATCCTGTTGATAGAATGATTGGTACTAATCATGAATAGAAGTAAAATAAAAATGGATCTAGAGGGAAGAAGAAAAAGTAATTCCACCTTCTGACTCTTCCCAGAAATGGAACTTATGTTACCAAAGAAATCACTATTTTTCTTAGTTTTTTTGATTACGATGAACGAAAGACTTGTTAGCTACAAATAACTGGGTCTAGTGCTCTATTTTAATTTTCTTTTTTATTTTGATTCAAAGGAAGGAAACCGTGAAGTTGAAATAACTCACTCAGAACGCCCTTTAAAGGATTACGTGGTACAATTGGATCGAATAAGCCCTTATGGAATAAATATTCAGCCGATTGTGAACCATCAGGCACTGTCTTATTCAATGTTTGTTCAATTACTCTTTTACCCGCAAATGCAATGTAGGCATTAGGTTCAGCAATAATGACATCTCCCAACATACCAAAACTTGCTGTCACTCCACCAGTTGTAGGAGATGTAAGAATTGATACATAGAATAACTTTTTATTTGATTGATAATTATATGAAACAGAAGATATTTTAGCCATTTGCATCAAGCTCAAACTTCCTTCTTGCATGCGCGCTCCCCCAGAAGCACACACAATAATGACAGGTAGAGATTCATTAGTAGCATACTCGATCAAACGGGTGATTTTCTCGCCTACTACGGATCCCATACTACCTCCCATAAACTGAAAATCCATAACCCCAATTGCTATAGGAATACCATTTAGTTGACCTATGCCTGTTTGAATAGCTTCAGTTAAACCTGTCTTTCTTTGATAAGAATCAATACGATCTCTATATGGTTCCTCCTCTGAATGAAATTCTATGGGGTCTATAGAGACCATATCTTCATCCATAGGATCCCAAGTATCCGGATCAATCGAAACTTCGATTCTATCTGAACTACTCATTTTCAAATGATATCCGCACTGTTCACAAATATTCATTTTTGACCTAAAAAATTTTTTATAATTTAATCCATAACAATTTTCGCATTGAACCCATAAATGTCTGTATTTTTTATTTATATCAGAATCGTTAGAATTTTCTCTCATATTGAAATCGCTGCCATTACTACTAGTTCTTATACTAGAACTACCATTTTCATTACTACTTACACTTTCAGTACAAATGAAACTATAAATGTAACCAT